TTAGGAATTCCAACGATTTGTTTAATTGATACAAATTGTGACCCCGATCTTGCAGATATTTCGATTCCAGCGAATGATGACGCTATAGCTTCGATCCGATTAATTCTTAACAAACTAGTATTTGCTATTTGTGAGGGTCGTTCTAGATATATAAGAAAGCCTTGATTAATATAATAATAAGATAAAATGACTTTTGGACCTCCATAGATTTTGAGAATTGCTTGTACGGGTCTGGAATGAAAAAAGAAAAATAAATGGGGATATTATGCGATTTGTTGGTATACAAAATATAAAATTCAAAAAAGCGACGATTGAATCAAAATAATTCCTTTTCAAGTTCTATTTCTGTCAGAGGGCAATATGAACGTTCTATCATGTTCCATCAACATATTCTATGCTATATCCGGTGTGGAAGTAGGCCAACATTTGTATTGGCAAATCGGGGGTTTCCAAGTGCATGCCCAGGTACTTATCACTTCTTGGATTGTAATTCTTATCTTATTAGGTTCAACCGCTATTGCTATTCGGAATCCACAAACTATTCCGACTAGCAGTCAGAATTTTTTCGAGTACATTCTTGAATTCATTCGAGACGTGAGTAAAACTCAGATTGGAGAAGAATATGGTCCTTGGGTTCCCTTTATTGGAACTCTGTTTCTGTTTATTTTTGTTTCAAATTGGTCCGGGGCTCTTTTACCTTGGAAACTTATACAGTTACCTGAAGGGGAGTTAGCTGCACCTACGAATGATATAAATACTACTGTTGCTTTAGCTTTACTCACGTCACTAGCCTATTTTTATGCGGGTCTTAGCAAAAAGGGATTGGGTTATTTTGGTAAATACATTCAACCAACTCCAATTCTTTTACCCATTAATATCTTAGAAGATTTCACAAAACCTTTATCACTTAGTTTTCGACTTTTCGGGAATATATTAGCTGATGAATTAGTAGTTGTTGTTCTTGTTTCTTTAGTACCTTCAGTGGTTCCTATACCTGTCATGTTCCTTGGATTATTTACAAGCGGTATTCAAGCTCTGATTTTTGCAACTTTAGCTGCGGCTTATATAGGAGAATCGATGGAGGGCCATCATTGACTTGTTTTTGATTTCGAAATAAGCTCTTTAACTTAGATAAAAGCAAAGTAATACTAATATTAGGACATTGTTTGTTTTTAAAAAAATTGTAATTGCATGAGCTTAAATCAATCAAATACTAAGATTGCTATGCAATGATTCGATCTAATGAATTCGTCTATTTTTCTAGAATAATGAAATGATAAAAAAAGGAATAAAAGAGGAAAAAACTCGATTCCTAAAAAATGGGTTGGTAGGAGAGCGTGTGTTGGCCTCGGTATCTCTAATTTAATGATTATAAGTCAACTCTTGGAACTTTTTCGAAGACGTATTCTAGAATCTGAGTGACTCTAAGATAGGAATAGTAGGTTTACATTATCTAAGGCGGACTTGTATATGTGATAATGGATTAGGGATATATAACCTAAGGATAGATCTAATTTGATTTATTGCTATAAATTGAGACGGGGATTTCAATAGAAGTACTTCCCTTTCGTCTGTGACTCTGAATGAATTGAATAAGAAACGAAATCAAGAAAAAGACCGAAGAATAAAAAGAACAATTCGGGACAAAGCAACGGACGAAGTAAAGTTGTGGGACTTCACATCAGAGTTCTGAGTTACTTCGCCTGGATCAATTTTAGTGATGGAATAATTTAGTTCTAATTCATTGGTTGCTTGTATCATTAACCATTTCTTTATTTTGGTGCGAGGAACTTATAATGAATCCACTGGTTTCTGCTGCTTCCGTTATTGCTGCTGGATTAGCCGTTGGACTTGCTTCTATTGGACCTGGAGTTGGTCAGGGTACTGCTGCAGGCCAAGCTGTAGAAGGTATTGCGAGACAACCCGAGGCAGAGGGAAAAATAAGAGGTACTTTATTGCTTAGTCTGGCTTTCATGGAAGCTTTAACAATTTATGGACTAGTTGTAGCATTAGCGCTTTTATTTGCAAATCCCTTTGTTTAATCTAATCCTAGAAATCTAAATAAAAATCCATCTTTTTTATTCCCCTGTCCTTCCCGTCCAAAATTTAACTCCTCCAATTCCTTATTAGTTAAGCTAATGCCCAATTTCCGGGAAGGACAGATTTTGGGTGGGGGTGTTCGCATATCACCTTGCTTTTTTCCTTCCCCTTCTTAGTCCAATAGAACTGAAATGTTTCAACAAACACGAGTTATTTCCCAAGTAACATAAGTCCTAGTATCGAATTATCATTCGTAGTCGAAATTGAAAAAGTCAAATCTAGTTCTACATAGAATAGATTTTTGACGCGGTTTAGCAATAAAATACAGGGGGGGCGAAGTGATACAAAAAGAACTCTGTTTGCCTTTTTTATTCTAGGGAGATCATATGAAAAACGTAACCAATTCTGTCGTTTATTTGGGTCACTGGTCATCCGCCGGGAGTTTCGGGTTTAATACCGA